AATACTACTGTTATTATACCTATGAAAGCTATTCCATTCATTATGGAGGGTATAACTATGAAAAGAGGAAGAAGTCGAGCTATCAAAAAAATTCCCGCTGCTACCATAGTAGCAGCATGTATAAGAGCGGAAATAGGAGTAGGTCCTTCCATAGCATCCGGTAACCATACATGAAGGGGAAATTGGGCAGATTTAGCAACTGAACCGCAAAATAACAAGAGGGCACACAAAGTAACAAAAAAAATATTAACCTCATTATTAAAAATCAAGTTCTTGAATATTTGAAACAAATCCCGAAATTCCAAACTATCTGTTATCCAATAAAGACCTAGAATTCCTAATAATAAACCAAAATCCCCTACACGATTAGTTACAAACGCTTTTTGACAAGCATTTGCCGCAATAGGACGTGTGAACCAAAAACCTATTAATAGATAAGAACACATTCCAACCAATTCCCAAAAAATATAAATTTGTATCAAATTAGAACTAGTAACTAATCCCAACATTGAAGTATTAAAAAAACTCATATAAGCAAAAAATCTCAAATATCCTTGATCATGAGACATATAATTATCACTATAAATAAGAACCAGAATGCCAACAGTAGTTATTAATATTGACATAATAGAGGTAAGTGAATCGATCAAGTAGCCAAACTCTAAAGAAAGATCATTATTTATAGTCCACGACCATACATATTGATAGATAGAACTGTTATTGATTTGATGAATAGACAGATCGACCGCAAAAATCATAACTATACTTAAAAAAAAAATACTAGGAAATGCCCACATACGGCGAAGATTTTTTGTTGCCGCGGGAAAAAGTAGAAGTCCCACTCCTATTAACATAGGAACTGGAAGTGGAATGAAAGGTATGATCCATGAAGATTGATGTGTATACTCCATAAAAATAAATAAATAAAGAATAAAAAAGAGTTTGATTCTTAATGAGTTTTTTTTTCTTATTCGTCGGTTTTATCTCTTTTGTAAAAGGTTCAGTTAATAAAAAAAAAGTGAACATACATATAAATAGAATTATCTATTATTAATTATTCTGAATCTTTGCACAATACTTCAAATATTGCAAAGTACAAAGTCAAAATGGGCCAATAACCAAATTCCTAGTGAAAAATAAACTTTTTTTTTTGTTTTTATTTGATTTTTGTTTTTAGTAACAAATATTACTATTAATAAATAATAATATAATAATAAAATTTGAATATAATAAAATTTATATTTTAAAAATTATACAAAAATTTTTATCTATAGAATGAGGGGATAAATAATTAGACCAAAACTAAGAACATTCGTTTGTTTATTTTGATATGAATCATAAAAAACAATTCATATGACATGACCCAATAAAATAAGAATTTTTTTTTATTCAAAAACATTAAAACATTAGTTCATTTTTGAACTAATTGATTATTTTCCATTACAATAAAAAGTATGTTTGTAAAAATTTTGAAAAAGGGTTATAATATTCAATGTTTTACTTTAGATAGAAGATAGAAAACATAAAAAAGGGAAATTAAGATAGATAAGATATATGGCTAATTAAAGAACAATTCGTTTTCATTTACAGAAGAAATGTCTTTCACATTGAACTGTAGCAATGAAAAACTATACTAGTTGAATGGCAGTTCCAAAAAAGCGCACTTCTATATCAAAAAAAAGAATTCGGAAAACTTTTTGGAAAAAAAGGGGATATTGGACAGCATTGAAAGCTTTTTCATTATCGCAATCTATTTCTACGGGGAACTCAAAAAGTTTTTTTGTGTAACAAATACAAAGTTGGAATAATCTGAATTAGCTGGATTCAAAGAATATTCTCTAATATAGAATAGAATATTTAATATAGAATTGTCTATAATTATTTATTATTTAATTAATTATTTATTATTTAAATTCTTATTTATTATTATTTAAAAATAATAATCTAATCTATTTATATTTATCTTTATCTTTCTTAATTTATTTTATATTTTTTTTTTTATATTATCCAAATTTATATTATTCTATTTTATTTATTTTCTATTTTATTTATATAATTTATATATATATATTAAATCTGAAATATATATATATATTTCAGATTTAATATATATTTCTCTATTATAATAATTTCTTATTAATTATTAAGAATTTCTTATTTCTTATTAAGAAGTTATTCTAATAAATAAGAATTTATTAGAAATTTAGTAGAATAATTCTAATAAAATAATTCTAATATTCTAATAATAATTATCCTTATAATAGAATTCTTTAAATTCTTTAATGTTTACTAAACAAATATTGTATTTTAATTGATTCTTTCAATCTCGACGATTGACTAAAAATCGCTTATTATTATTTCGAGTAAGCCGCCATGGTGAAATTGGTAGACACGCTGCTCTTAGGAAGCAGTGCTAGAGCATCTCGGTTCGAGTCCGAGTGGCGGCATGGCATCTTATCTTCTAAAAGAGTAAGTCCTATAATGAATTCAATTCCCGATTTCTATTACTAGTATTCAGACCTTTTTTTTTTATTTTCATTTTTTTATATGATATTTTCAACTTTAGAGCATATATTAACTCATATATCGTTTTCGATCGTATCAATTGTAATTTCAATTCATTTGATAACCTTATTAGTCAATGAAATCGTAAGATTATATGATTCGTCCGAAAAAGGCATGATAATAACCTTTTTCTGTATAACGGTATTGTTAGTTACTCGTTGGATTTTTTCGGGCCATTTACCATTTAGTGATTTATATGAATCATTAATCTTTCTTTCATGGGGTTTTTCCATTTTTCATATGATTCCATGTTTTAAAAAGAATAAAAACCATTTAAGTACAATAATCGCACCAAGTGTTATTTTTACCCAAGGTTTTGCTACTTCGGGTCTTTTAACCGAAATGCATCAATCCGCAATATTAGTACCCGCTCTACAATCCCATTGGTTAATGATGCACGTAAGTATGATTATATTGGGCTATGCAGCTCTTTTATGTGGATCATTATTATCAGTAGCTATTTTAGTCATTACATTTCGAGAAGTCATACAAATTTTTGTTAAAAATAATAATTTTTATTTTTTAAATGAACCATCTTCTTTTGCTGAGATCAAATACATGAATATGAATGAAAGAAAGAATGTTTTACGAAAAACTTCTTTTTCTTCTGTAAATTATTACAGGTCTCAATTTATTCAACAATTGGATCATTGGAGTTATCGTATTATTAGTCTAGGTTTTATATTTTTAACGATAGGTATTCTTTCAGGAGCAGTATGGGCTAATGAGGCATGGGGATCATATTGGAATTGGGATCCAAAGGAAACTTGGGCCTTTATTACTTGGACCATATTCGCGATTTATTTACATACTAGAAAAAATAAAAAATTGGAAGGTGTAAATTCTTCAATAGTGGCCTCTATGGGCTTTCTTATAATTTGGATATGTTATTTTGGGATCAATCTATTAGGAATAGGACTACACAGTTATGGTTTATTTACATCTAATTGAATTAAAGTGAGTAAAGGACCTGACAAATACAAATATAGAAAGCATATATAATAAATTCGATTATATTATATATTAAGAAAACTTCCCCTAAATCGTCGAGAACCCTTTAAATCAAGTAATGTAGTGATTCAAGGGGTTCTCACAAACAGCAAACATATTCGATTACAATTCAAATTCATTTTTTTAAGTTAATGCAACGGAAAAAGTTTTTTTTTCATTGTACATAGGGTTTATTTCTCTTTTTGATTTTTTGGTTTTATTCATTTATTCACGAAAACTATCTATAAAAAATTAGATAGAATAGCTTCAACCTTGTCAACCGAGAATGAGAAAATGAAATCCGGATAAATACCAATACCTATTACGGGTATAAGGATAGAAATCGAAATAAAAAATTCTCGCGGTCCAGAATCAAAAAAATAAGAGTTTGGTGTATTAAAAAGCTTGTACCCATAGAACATCTGCCGTAACATAGATAATGAATAAATAGGAGTTAATATCATTCCAATTGCTGTTACAAAAGTAATTAGTATTTTTGTCATTAAAAGATATTTTTTGCTGGTAATTATTCCAAAAAAAACTATCAATTCTGCAACAAAACCGCTCATGCCCGGCAATGCAAGAGAAGCCATCGAGAAGATACTGAAAACTGTGAATATTTTTGGCATTGGGATAGCCATTCCGCCCATTTCGTCGAGATAAAGAAGACGTAGTCTATCATAACTAGTTCCCGCCAAGAAAAAAAGCGCAGCGCCAATAAATCCATGGGAGATTATTTGTAAAATGGCCCCGTTGAGCCCCATATCGCTTATAGCACCAATTCCTATAATTATGAAACCCATATGAGATACCGAGGAATAAGCTATTCTTTTTTTTAAATTACGTTGACCAAGAGATGTTGAAGCTGCATAGATTATTTGAATTGAACCTAATATCATTAACCAGGGGGAAAATATAGAATGAGCGCGGGGTAATAATTCCATATTAATTCGAATCAATCCATACGCTCCCATTTTTAATAAGATTCCGGCTAAAAGCATACAAGTGCTGTAATGTGCCTCTCCGTGGGTGTCTGGTAACCATGTATGTAAGGGTATAATCGGCGATTTGACAGCAAAAGCAATAAGAAATCCCATATAGAATATTATTTCCAGCGCCACGGGATACGATTGATTAGTTAATGTTTCAAAATTTAATGTTGGTTCATTAGAACCATATAAACCGATACCTAGAATTCCCATTAATAAAAAAACAGAACTTCCCGCAGTGTACAAAATAAACTTTGTAGCTGAATACAAACGTTTCTTTCCCCCCCACATGGATAAAAGTAGATAAACGGGAATTAATTCTAATTCCCACATGATGAAAAAAAGTAAAATGTCTCGAGAAGAAAAGGGTCCTATTTGACCGCTATACATTGCTAACATCAGGAAATGGAATAATCGGGATTCACGAGTAACCGGCTGAGCCGCTAAAGTAGCTAAAGTGGTGATAAATCCCGTCAGTAAAATAGGTCCTATAGAGAGTCCATCTATTCCTAATCTCCAGTAAAGATCAAAAAAATGGATCCATTTATAATTTTCCGTCAGTTGGATGGATGGGTCATCCAATTTGAAATGATAACAAAATGCATAGGTTGTTAGAAGGAGATTAATTAAGCATATACAAATGGTATACCACCTAATTACCTTATTTCCTCTATGAGGAAATAAGAAGATTAAGGAACCCCCGGCTATTGGCAAAACTACAACTATTGTTAACCAAGGAAAATAATTCGTGATAAAAATAAGATACACTTGGGCCAGAAAAACCCGTGCTCAAAATAGAAAAGAAAATCTTTTCTATTTTGAGCACGGGTTTTTGCCAGTAAAAAAAAACGTATTCGTGTGGTGTTTTTTGAAACGTATCAATAAGCTAGACCCATGCTTCGAGTTGTTTCATGCCATAAATAAACTCGAACACTTAAGAAATCCGTCGGACAGGCGGATTCACACCTCTTACAACCAACACAGTCCTCTGTTCTTGGGGCAGAAGCAATTTGCTTAGCTTTACATCCGTCCCAAGGGATCATTTCTAATACATCTGTGGGGCAGGCTCGGACACATTGAGTACATCCTATACATGTATCATAAATCTTTACTGAGTGTGACATTGGATCTATAGTAATTTTTGAACATCAAAAATTAAAAATTTTCGATCTAGTAAACTCGTAAATGAATCATATATTTAGATACCAGATGAATCAATGATTTACCAGAATTTTGCTAATCAAAATTGACTTCTGGATCAATTCATAAGAAAAGAAGAGGACCAAGATATTTTGATTTCTTACGTTTTCGCAAACATGATCATAAGTTGTGTAGCATACATGCTAATTTGAATTGATGAATATTACACTATTCTAAATTCTACTTTTTATAATTAATTAATTATGATGATTAATACTATTTATTCAACAAATTCGATTGATTGATACGAGTTGATTTTCTGTTACGATAAATTGACGAAACAATAGCCGATCCAATAGCTGCTTCAGCGGCTGCAATAGCTATAACAAAAATTGAAAAAATATTTCCTTTTAATTGGCGACTATCAAAAAAATCAGAAAAGGTTACGAGATTTATATTAACTGCATTCAGTATAAGTTCAAGGCACATAAGGGCTCTAACCATATTTCGGCTCGTGATCAATCCATAGATACCGATAGAAAATAAATAGGCACTCAAAACAAGTACATGTTCGAGCATCATTGACCAACTCCTTATCAATTTCGATTCATTTCAATATGAACAACAATTCAACAGATTCGATTGACTAAAGAATATAACAAGTTTGGAACAAAAGAATATATTGGCAATAAATAAAATAAATTGATTTTTTACATAAACACTTTTTCACGTTCACATAGAATTCAACGGAAATAAATGTGCGAAAATCGAACAAAATTGAATTTAGATTTCTATTGCTAGTTCTAAAGATTTCTTACTGGCGAGCCACGACAATTGCACCTATCAAAGCAGATAAAAGAATTATTGAAATGAGTTCAAATGGAAGAAAAAAATCTGTTGATAAATGAATTCCAATTTGTTGACTAGTACTTATCAAATCTTGCTCTATAATCTGATTTGGTCTTGTAGTCCAAATAATCCCGTACCATGATGTATCGGGAATAGTAGTTATTAGTGAAACAAAAATACTTGTACAAACCATCAAAGTAATTCCATCCCCAACGGTCCAAAGAGGAAAATCTTGGTAATATTCTGAACCATTCATGAACATCACAGCAAATATGATTAAAACGTTTATAGCTCCCACGTAAATAAGTAGCTGTGCTGCAGCTACAAAATGGGAGTTTGATAAAATATAGAATAAAGATATACAAACAAGAACCAGTCCCAACGAAAAAGCAGAAAAAATTGGGTTAGTAAGTAATACTACTCCTAGACTTGCTAATACAAGACCGGATCCCAGAAAGACTAAAAGAAAATCATGTAGCGGTTCAGGTAAATCCATTATATGTAAAATAGGAGATAAATAAATCGAAATTTCATGACCTTATTGATACGACCAGGAAAAAATTTGATATACTAAGTTTCTCTCCGCATTAAATTAAATCAAATCCTAAGGAGTGTGAATTGATATAGGTACAGTTATAGGACCAATGTCATTCCATTCTTTATACGAAAGAGTAGTTCGAAACTATTCGAAACTATATTAAAACAAAACTATATATATTTATTTAATATTTATATAATATAGAATGTTTCTAATATAATATTTATTAGAATATTTATTCATTTTTTTGAATATTTTTTTTTTATATTATCCAAATTTATATTATTCTATTTTATTTATATATATTTATATATATATAGAATATGATATATAGAATATGATATATAGAATATGATTTGATTTATATGATTTTCCTTTTTATAAGAATTTTTTTTTTAATTAGAAAGAATTTTATTTTATTTGAATTGTTCGAATTGTATAATCATCAATTACTGACATTGGTAAACGGCCCAAAGCAATTTGATTATAATTCAATTCGTGACGATCATAAGTCGAAAGTTCATATTCTTCAGTCATTGATAAACAATTTGTTGGACAATACTCAACACAGTTACCACAAAATATACAGATTCCGAAATCAATACTGTAATTAAGCAATCGTTTCTTTCGAATATCAGTTTCCAGTTTCCAATCAACAACGGGTAGATCTATAGGACATACACGAACACATACTTCACAAGCAATGCATTTATCAAATTCAAAATGGATTCGACCGCGGAAACGTTCCGATGTGATTAATTTTTCATAAGGATATTGAATAGTTACAGGTAAACGATTTGCGTGGGATAAGGTAATCATGAAACTTTGACCAATGTACCTTGCAACTCGGACTGTTTGTTGACCATAATTCATGAACCCAGTTACCATAAGGAACATATCGTGAATATCTATGAATATTTTTGTTTCGTTTCTTTCTCTTGTTTGAGACAAGTTATGAATATAGAAGATCAATCTTTTACAGTGAAAACAGTTGAGACGAAGTTGTTAATAATAGATTACCGAGAGAAATAGGTAAAAGAAACTTCCACCCAAGATTTAATAATTGATCCATTCTTAGCCTAGGCAAAGTCCATCTTGTTGTGATAGAAATGAACAAGAACAAATAAGTTTTAGCTAGTGTAATAAAGATACCAATCGTAGTTCCAAAAACTCCATATGCTTTATTTATTTCAAAAAACTCAGAAACGAATATATACGGAATAGAGATATTCGAACCGCCCAAGTAAAGAACTGTTACAAACAATGAAGAAATTAATAGGTTTAAATAGGAAGCAACGTAAAATAAACCAAATTTTATACCCGAATATTCGGTTTGATAACCGGCTACTAATTCTTCTTCCGCTTCTGGTAAATCAAAAGGTAATCTTTCACATTCCGCTAGGGAAGAAATTAGAAAAACGATGAAACCTATAGGTTGACGCCACAAATTCCATCCCCCAAAACCATATTTTGATTGTGTATCAACTATATCAACTGTACTTAAACTGTTAGATAATCCTAGTCGGTGATAACATTACTCTTACCATCGCTATTACAGAACCGTACATGAGATTTTCACCTCATACGGCTCCTCTAAAGCCTTAAATAAATCTAAGGACCGGGCCGGTTATTTATATCTCTTGATATATCCCTAAGATAGATAAGATTCAAATCTATCGGATCTATCGGACGGTTCTGAATTAGACCAATTGAATTCTGTCTGTTCTAATAAAAAATAAAAATAAATAATTAAATAAAAAAGAGAAATCCATTTTTATAAAAGATAAAGATACAAAAGGTACTTCTGAATTGATCTCATCCCTTAAAAATGAAAAATTTGAATTTGTTGAGTAATAACTTAATTCTTCAATAAAAAACTCTTTTAGAATTATCAATAAACCCCCCATCGTTTTCGATTACGAAAAATAATTACACATTAGTTTGTTTCTGAATTATGACATGAATTCTATCTCCATGAATATGGATGGATACAAGAAAGAAAAAAAAAAAAGAAAAAGGGGATCGCTTTTTCTTTTTTTTTTTCTTTCTATTTTTTTTTCGTTCCTATTCTTCTTTTTTTGTACAAGTAAAAGGGGACTTAAAAAAAATTTAAGGATTATTTCGTTCCTGATAGTCATTTATTTAATCAGTGGATAGGAGCATACTCTGGATCGGAATTGTGGGGAGTACTGCTTGATTTTTTCTACCAACTTAAAGCCCCAATTAGTATTCTTTTTCTATTATGCGTAAATGCTCTTTGGGATAATTTACATAATCTGCGTTACTAATCCTTTGTGTATCTTGGTGTTTCTAACCATCCACTCATTTATTAACCCCTTTTATTTATGTTAATACATGTATGATAATTCATACAAATGGTAGTGAAAACTCAATAAGGTTGGTCTTTTGAGCCCGCTTCAAGACAGGATGACTAATCACCCAATCTTGGGGTAAAGGGACTCTTCTGCTTATAATTTTTTTTTTTTCACTTAATTCTTATACATAGAAAATGAGACTCAATATTTTTACTGCAATTTAAAATCATCATACTATATATTAAATATAGTATTCATAAAATATATTCAATAGAAGCTGTTTTATTTCACTCATATAACTATCTGATTTAGTTCTTCAATCCGAATTGCGAATAATAATAATGAAAATGAGGATCTCTATACAATTTATTCTACCCCTTTTCCTATAAATAAAGTCCTATAAAGAAAGTCCTATAAAGAAAGGAGCATAGCAATAGCATTGAAAAATTTCTGTCTCAACGAATCGCACGTAGAGATATTGATAACACACATAGAGTTAATGGTATTTCATAACTAATTGATTGAGCAGCAGCTCGTAGACCACCCAAAAAGGAATATTTATTATTTGATCCATATCCTGACATAAGAAGTCCAATGGGAGCAATACTCGAAATAGCAATCCATAAAAAAACACCAATATTGAGATCAGATAAAACAAAGTTATAGCCAAAAGGAATTACTGAATAGCTTATTAGAATTGATATGACTGATATGGATGGTCCGATACTGAATAAACGAATATCTCCCCTAGATGGAATAAGATTCTCTTTGAAAAGTAGTTTTGTTCCATCTGCTAGAGCTTGAAGAACTCCCCAAGGACCAGCATATTCAGGTCCAATACGCTGTTGTATCCCTGCGGATATCTCTCTTTCTAACCATACAATTGCTAGTACACTTATTGTGATTCCCAATACAAGAGTAAAAATAGGGGCAAGTACCCAGAGAATTCCATAGACCTCTTTTAAAGATTCCAATCTGGAAAAAGAATTGATATCTTGTATTTCTGTTGTATCAATTATCATTTCAGCGATCAACTTCTCCCATAATGATATCTATGCTACCTAGTATTGTCATAATATCGGCCAATTTCATTCTTTTAACTAATTGAGGAAGAATTTGCAAATTGATAAAACCCGGTGGACGAATTTTCCATCTCCAAGGAAACCCATTCTGATCCCCTATTAGAAAAATTCCTAATTCCCCCTTTGGGGCTTCAACTCTTACATAAAGTTCTTGTTTTGGCAATTCAAAAGTCGGAGACGGTTTTTTACTAATGAATCGATATTCAAAATCATTCCATTCTGGCTCCTTTTCTCTATCAAAGCAGCGGATTTCTAAATTCTCATATGGACCGCCGGGAATTCCTTCCAAAGCCTGTTGAATTATTTTTATGGATTCCATCATTTCACCAATTCGAACTAAATAACGAGCTAATGAATCTCCTTCTTTTTGCCATTGAACTTCCCAATCAAATTCCTCGTAACACTCATAATTATCAACTTTACGTAGATCCCATTGTATTCCGGAAGCCCGAAGCATCGGTCCTGATAAACCCCAATTTATTACTTCCTCTCCACCAACAATGCCCACTCCCTCAACTCGTTCTAAAAAAATAGGATTTCGCGTAATAAGTTTTTGATATTCAACAACCCCTGTTAAAAAATAATCGCAAAAATCAAAACATTTATCTATCCAACCATGAGGTAGATCAGCCGCTACTCCCCCGATACGAAAAAAATTATGCATCATTCTCATACCTGTCGCAGCTTCGAATAGATCATATATTAATTCTCTTTCTCTGAAAATATAGAAGAAAGGGGTTTGCGCACCAATATCTGCCATAAAAGGTCCCAGCCATAGTAGGTGAGAAGCTATACGACTCAACTCCAACATAATTACTCGGATATAGCTGGCTCTTTTAGGTACTTGAATATTTCCCAACTGTTCCGGTCCGTTTACGGTTATTGCTTCTGTGAACATAGTAGCTAAATAATCCCAACGTGTTACATAAGGCAGATATTGTATAATAGTTCGGTTTTCCGCAATTTTTTCCATTCCTCTATGTAAATAACCCAATATTGGTTCACAATCAATAACATCCTCACCATCCAGAGTAAGAACAAGTCGAAGAACACCATGCATTGATGGGTGGTGAGGGCCCATATTGACTATCATAAGGTCTTTTCTTGTAGCTGGGACATTCATAGATTTTTCCTCGATTCATTCTTCCATGAATTGCTTAAAACAAAAGAAAATAAGTTCATCAAAATTCAAGATCTAGTAAATCGAATAATTCAAAATGACTCTTCAAATTAACGAATTTGTGACTCCCGAATATCCAACTGATTTATTAATTTTTTATAACGTATTCCATTTTTCTTTGACAAATAAGACAGTAGTCGTTGCCGTTTTCTCAAAATTTTACGTAAACCTCTTTGAGATAAATAGTCTTTTCGGTGCAATTCCAAATGTGAAGTAAGTCTTCGTATCTTATTGGTGAAATTGAATACTTGAAATTCAACCGATCCGGGGTTTTCTTCTTTTTTTTCTTGTGAAATAACCGGTAGAAATGAATTTTTTACCATAAAATGAAAGCTCTCCCCCCGCCTTTTTTGATAGATATTTTTATTGATCAGTAAGAGTAATGACACAAAATTTAAATTTTGTATACACAATAATCTTAATTTCTTTCAGAATTCCTCATTTTTTTTTTTCAAATCAATTTAATTATTATTAATCAATCCAATTCAAATAGGTATAAAAAAATACGATATTTATGCATTCACAAAATAAAAATTTGTAGGCTTAAAAAAAAAAAAAAAGACGATTTTGTTGATTCATTTTTGATCTAATGGATACATCATTGAATTAGTATCAATGCCTCAGAAAAGAAGTTAACACAATGCGTGTGCGCATTTATGTGTGTATCCATTTGTCTTCGCATACCAGATATGTTACGGTAAATAGAAGAAAAAATGTAGATTAACGAATTTTCAATCACGGATACATATGTATCCTTACTATACTGAAACGACTTCCATTATTGGTATCAAACCAATAGCGATTCATAGAAGCTAAATCTTCTAATCGATAATTTGGCCAAAGAAATAATTTAAAATTCATTAGTTTTTTTTTATATCTATCAAGATCTTTATTTTTAGCCAAAACTTGACAGCAATTATTGACTTTAGTCTCATTGTAAAATGTTGTGTTTCTATACACACTATTTCTATTCCTAGGATTGAAATAAATTAGAATTCTCAATTCTCTACAACGTCTAGCGGATAAAATTTTTTCAGGAACAAGCAAATCATAATGATTTTTTTCTTTATTTTCTGTTATCTTTTGATCTCTTGTTTTTGTAATGGATTTATCAAAATTCTTCTTATTAACATGGCTTTTTTCTGGGTATCTTTGATTAATTTGGCGCTTACTCTTATGAATCAACGAAAGGCTTGTGGTTTGATACATAATAAATTGTTCATCGTTTTTTCTAGACAGACGAACTGGTTCGATAATCAATATTCCCTTTTTCATCAATTCTTTATTTTTCCTCAATCCTGTAAGAGTTAAATCTTTCTGATTCTGAATCACCATAATATCTAGACTTAGTTCTCCTCTTTGAATAGAGGCTATAGCAATTTCTTTTAGATTTATCAATCTAATCAGGAGACAATATACTTTTATATTATTCATTATTCTTTGATTTAAGGAACCCTTCCAGTTCAATTGAAAACCAAAATACTTTCTTAGTAAAAAATTTAGTTCTGCCTCTATCTTGTTCTTGTATTTCTTTTTCTTTATACCCTTATCCCCTTTCCCGTCCGATCTTGCATAATCTTCTTCAATATCTTTTTCTTGGTTTGAGAGAGATGATTCAAGATCTACTCGATCTGCGTATTCTTCTTTTGCTTGATTTCGAGTCTCTAACTCTAATTCAAGAGATTTTTTTTTTGATGGTCTAAAAATATCTATTATTTTTTTTTTTCCAGTAATGTTTTTATTTTCACTAACATTTTGATTTACATTAAAATTGAAAAAAAGTAATTGGATTGGTATGATCCACGGGTTACTCGTATATGCATTATAAAATATCACAAATTTTGAAAAGAACCAAAATTTCAGATTCGATATGGAACGTTTTAGTATTTCTACATTCATTCCCATCCAATCAAAATACTTTCTATCCAGATTTTTTTCCATATCTATAATATAATCTTCTGCTATATAATTCTTGATAGAGATATCACCCGTTATATCAAATAATTTTTGTTTACGCGTGTTGTAATTATAAGAAATTGCTTGCTTTTTATTTGCTTGGAATGGTGACCTATATCCATAAATATGGGAGTCCTTCTTATCCGCATAATTAATAGATTTATATGATAAAAGATCATATCCATATTGTTTTTTCATTTTTTTTTTTTTTTTTGTTAATGAGTCTACTTGTTGTTTTTTGTAAAGAATTAATCGGGTTTTTTCATATGAATCACATTTGGTTAAATCTTTATTTTGAGCCACACGACGTTCATTGATTCTATTTCTCCATTTTTGTGGTATTAGTCTAGACCATCTGCTCTGAGATAAATCATATTGAGAATGACTCTTTAACCAATTTGTCCATTGATTCATTACAGAATCGGAAGGGTTATTATGTCTTAATTTGGAATGAAATATTCTGTGTACTCCCAAAAAAGAATCCTTTATTTCATTCTTAAGAAAAAAAAATCTTCGATGATATTCAAAAACAGATCTTAACTTATATTTATATACGTTAATAATTTGGGTTTGTGATAATTTATAAAATACATATACCTGTGACAAGGAAGATATGTCAAAAGAATTCTGTGAATTTGTATTCCTAATATTATAATATTTTTTTATAATCGAAATAAAGTGAATTATACTTTGATTTGTTTTATCAGTTCTTTCTGCATTTGCTTCATTTTTGTAAATGGATTTATTTAATTTTTTTTTTGTTGATTCAAGAAAAAGTTGTACATTGATCCTAGGAATACTAATGATACATAGAAAGATATCTATGTATATCCTTTCCATGAAAAATTTAAAAAAAGAATGCGATTTACGGGCTAATCGAAGATTTCTTCTTTGTAATATCTGCCAAATATTTTTTTGTAATTCTAATCTTTTAGCATTATAAGTTGTTTTGTTCGAACTAATATTTCTCTTTGAAGTTATAAACCCCCTTTTCTTTTCTTTTGTCGTTTTTTCTATTTGCTCTCTGATTGTCTTTGTTTTAGCATTCAGATCTTTTATTTTTTTTTCTGTTAATGAAGAATTTATCCAATTAATAGATTGAATTGGAATGGGCGATTCGTAAATCATTAGATTCTTCTTACTGATTGTTGAATCTTTTTCGCTTTCACTCAATTCATACATTTTTTTGAATCTAAATAGAAATAAAGAATTTCGGAGTTGTTTTATTTTTTCGTTTAGAAATAGAATACTTTTGAGAATACTTTTGATGATCCATTTTACTGTTTCTTTTGAGACATTTAGAAAAAATTTTGTTCTTTCATTTAAAACTTTTAGAACCAGAAAAAAATAATTTTTCAATTTTTTCATTTTTTTTTTTAGTTCTTTAAAAATGGGA